TATCCACGATTCTGCTATTTACTGAAATAAGTTTACTGAAATATAGGAAAAACCCCTATCTATGGAGAAATAGAATGAGTAAGTACAATTTGGAAGGCTTTGCTTATGTACAAAGTCACAAACATTATAATTGGATTAATATCAGTAGATAGTTTTTCAGTCATTCATTGAATGATAAATTACTACGAGTGACGGAGATACACGATTTAAATAACGGAAGATCCAATATTTAAAAATTGTATCTAGAATGACTGGAAAAGTGGAAACAAGACCAGATATAATTTGATCGTTATGAGCAAATCCAAAATCTTTGTAGACAGAGCCAAGCATTAGTTCCCAACCATGGGGCGAATGGAATCCGATACATAAATCGGTTAATAAAAGAATAGAAAAAGCTTTTATTGTGTCGCTTAAATTATATAAAAATTCCTGAACCCAAGAGTTAAGAATAACAAGTTCTTCATTACCCAGAATAGAATAACCACTTAGAATAACGAAACAGATTATATTTGTCGAGAAGTGTAAAATCGTATGGATACGATCCTCATTGTGCATCTTGATCAATTGGATCGTTTCTTTGTGGATTTCTATACTAAGTTTTTGTAGATGTGTCTCTGGGTATTCCTTTATCATTTCGTTCAACAGGAAGAGCTCCTGTAATTCTATGAATTTTTCTAGAATACTCTTTTCTTGAATATCATTCAAAAAAGTTTCGGATTGCCTAGTATTCCACCAATGAGTAACCCAGGATTCCAGACTTTTATTAAATAAGAGAGAGATCCACCAAGGCAAAAATACTATAGATGCAAGATATAGAAGGGGAGTGAATGCTTTCTTTTTTGCCATTTTTTTTCATCTGTGAATTCTTAATGAACCCACCCCATTTGTCGACTCTATGCGATCTAATATTTCTATCAAGCATGAGTTTTATTACAAGGTATCGAACCTATGAATCTATTCCCTCTTTTTTCGATGTTGAGTGGCAAAACAAGATAGAAATTGGATAGTTATCATTAGTTATCGTTATAAGAGATCCACTCGTTTGGTCATTTCATTAAGGAGCCCCCCAAATAAGGATAAAAAGAAAGGTCGATTGACAAAAGAAAGAGAGATAATGCACAAGAAATGATCTATCTGTATCTAACGTATAAATTCAAAAAATTCTGGATTCTGAAATGAAATGTTTGAATATATGAGATGAATCTATTATTTATTTCGATTTGTTACTTGTTTGGTTACTGAATTGAGTTGAATGGATTTCCACAATACGTACAAAAGACCCTTTTTGCGAAAAAGGGCAGTTTCATTTTATGGATGTTCCCATATACATCTGTTTTGGCTCGAATGAGCGTTCTGAAGAAACTTCAGTTAAGTTAGGCAGGGGGATTATTAGGATTTTTTTCTCCCTCCTGATGAGAACCATTTTTCAGTTCATTTCAAAATACTTCAATCGGTACACGCAAGAAATAGGCTAATTCCGCAGCTTTTTGTTCAATTTCTCGTGGAGTCAAATTCTCATCAGTACGAGTCAAGGGAACGGCCCCCTGGCCTCTGATGTCCATATAAAGGACACGACGGGCAGAAATACCCTCTTTAACTTCTATTCTGATGGACTGAATATCTTTCATAAAGAATCGAAGGAAGATGCGACGATTTTTTCCAGGAAATCCCCAACGAAAAATACACACTACTCCTTCTCTTCTATCGAATCGATCATAACCACTACCTACATTCCACGAGATTGTGCACCACAAATAGGAGCTAATAAAGAGACCTGCGATCCCATAGAAAGACATCACGATCCCTTGTGGAAAAAAAAGGATTTGCTGAGACGGAAATAAGGATATCAAATTCCTACCAAGATAACTGGAAGTTCCAACCAATAAGAATCCTAATGAACCTAAAAAAAGGATAAAAGCCCAGCAGAAATTACTTGTTTTTCGAGACCCCTTTATAAGTTCTATCCATATATGTTCTGATCGCCAACTCATACTAGATCCAGTTGCATTTTATTGGAATTTAGAGAATAACCCAAATAAATTTGACTTTACTTTTTTTGTTTCCGAAATAACTCTCATCAACTAGCACTATTATGATCTGATGTGAACCTTTAGGCGTAATTCATCGAATTGGTTCGGTCTAAAATACTACCTCATATGATCCCCTATAGATATCTACACCCCTACACCCATTTAGATAAATTGACTTTCCATTTCAGACATCCGCGGATCCTGATCTATTTAAAAAGAGCTATAAGAATTTTAACCATATATTATGTTTCCGCATGCATAAGAGCTCTTTCATTTAATTTATGTTCGGCGAAAGCCACATCTTATACCCTATTCCACTAAATAGATATACGTGTTCCGATCCAAATATGAGTCTTGAAAAAAAAACGGATGAGATTTGGTCCCATCAGATCTAAAAAATTTTGTTTCTTTGAACATGAAGAGATAAAGAAGCCATTGCAATTGCCGGAAATACTAGGCCTACTAAAGGCACAAAGATAGAGGGTAAGTTGAGAGTTGTCATAGAATGGGTACCTCCATTTAATATTTGTACCTGTTATTCTTAGATTTTATATATTTTAAAAATGAGTTATTAATTAAAATTCGTATATAATTATACTATAAGTGAGTATATATAATAATTGAGTATATTATAAGTGCAAAGACTATAGAACTAAGTAACTGGACTTATTCATTTCATTTTTCTACATGGAATATATGTATGATAATCCATCTATTACTCTTCTTTTATTATTTTGTTCTTGTCTTCTAATTTGAATTGAATAAAAGGAAAGAGTTTCTTACAAAATCCCCCAAAGATTCATTAGAATTCGATCCAACAGGGATTATTAGTCATAATGGAGATTCTGGCGAGATATAGAAAGATGCAAGACTCTATATCTATATTTGAATTATATATACATACGTTAGAAGGGAACATTAAATACGTTTTATTTGCCTTGCCTAATTTCGCGAAAAGTAGAATTAGCTCTTTTATCTTGTTTATAGATACTATCTGATTACTAATCAGGAATATGGTAAAAAAAAAAGATCTCCAAAAAAATAAAAAAGAGTTTTCTACCACTTTTTCTTATTTCTACAATTAGATCTAGTATCACCAACGAAAACCCGAGTCTTCTGGTTTTGACCTTGATTCTGATAAACTAATTGCTTTTTCACCACAAAGAAAATAATGGAACTTAAAGTTCTACTTGATAAAATTTTGATTCAAAGGAAAGAAAGTATGGAGCTGAAATAACTCACTCAGAACGCCTTTTAAAAGATTACGTGGTACGATTGGATCGAATAAGCCCTTATGGAATAAATATTCAGCCGCTTGTGAACCTTCAGGTACTGTCTTATTCAATGTTTGTTCAATTACCCTTTTACCCGCAAATGCAATGTAGGCATTGGGTTCGGCAATAATGATATCCCCCAACATACCAAAACTAGCTGTTACCCCACCAGTAGTAGGAGATGTAAGGATTGATACATAGAATAACTTTTTATTGGATTGATAATCATATAAAGCAGAAGATATTTTAGCCATTTGCATCAAGCTCAAACTTCCTTCTTGCATACGTGCTCCTCCGGAAGCACACACTAGAATAAGAGGTAGCAATTTATTGGTAGCATACTCGATCAAACGGGTAATTTTCTCGCCTACTACAGATCCCATACTACCCCCCATAAACTGAAAATCCATAACCCCAATTGCTATGGGAATACCATTTAGTTGACCTGTGCCTGTTTGAACAGCATCAGTTAATCCTGTATTTCTTTGATAAGAATCAATACGCTCTTTATAAGGTTCCTCCTCCGAATGAAATTCAATGGGATCCAGAGAAACCATGTCTTCATCCAGAGGATCCCAAGTACCTGGATCAATCAAAAGTTCGATTCTATCTGAACTACTCATTTTCAAATGATATCCACATTGTTCACAAACATTCATTTTTGACTTAAACAATTTCTTATAATTTAATCCATAACAATTTTCGCATTGAACCCATAAATGCCTGTATTTTTGAGTTACATCGAGATCATTAGAACTTTTAGTTAAATCACTACTCTTGGTGCTAGTTCTTATACTGGAATTCTTGTTTTCACTACTATTTTCGCTTTCACTACAAATGTAACTAGAAATGTAATTATCACTACCACTTAAAATGTAACTATCGATATGGATTTGAGAACGAAGATAACTGTCAATGCAACTATTAATGTGATTATTCCAACTAGATTTAGTATTATACACGTAACGATCATAGTGGGGATCGTTACCCTTAGATACGTCATTCAACAGATAACTAGAATTCCGATAACTATAAAAAGAACTTTCTACTTCACTCAGAAAAGAATGATGATTATCAATCTCAAAAATCCGATTTTCAATATCAAAATATATGGAATAACTGTCCCCATTACTATCCTTAACTAAAAAAGTCTCATCAGAGATGAAATTCCGAATGTCCCGAACGCCAAATAAATGATCAACATTATTAGAACCGGTACTATCACTCCAACGAGGAATGCTTTTATACGTATCAGTTATAATTGGATCTTCACTTCCACTGGTATTTTCAATAGGACCAAGACTGTCCATTGATTTACTTAGCCCACATCTGTATTCTAACTCCTCGCTAGACAACATCGAGTTGAACCACCGTTTTTCCATAGAGCCCTCTTGCCCCCTATTTACATGAAAATACAATAGATGAATAGTCATTCGATGAAAAAGCATTTGAATATATCATTTCATATAAGAATAAGCATATAGATCCAATCACTAGGATTATTAACTAATAACGAGTGAATATTGAAAGAAATTATTCTCTTTTGTAGAAATACGGGATATCACTTCAATATGATGGAATCCATTTTCCATTTATTAATTCAAAATATAAAGAGCAGTTTCTCCCATGGCATGTCAAATTTGCATAAAAAAAAATATTTGTTCTCTCTTATGAACTCATTTTTCGTAAAATCTCG